TAATTCTGAGCTTCATGTTACTCCTCCCAAGACACATGTCAGAGTCAGGGGCATCTCAATCAGATTGAATGGGATGACAGTTTCTCATTCCAAATCTGTAAAATGAAAATTTCGATCAAATCACACATCGCAGTATACTAGGCCTTCTAATTCCTTAAGGGGTTTATCTAAAAGATTCGCGATATAACTAGGAATACGTTTCAAATACCACACATGAGTCACTGGACATGCGAGTTTTATGTATCCCATTTTATATCTTCGTATCCGAGAATCCACAAATTCCACTCCGCATTGTTCACAAAATTTCGAGTCTTCTTTTTCAGCTCCGATTACTCGATAATTTCCACAAGAACAAATTCCACTTTTTATAGGCCCGGAGATTCTTTCACAAAACAATCCATCCTTTTCTGGTTTATTGGTTTTGTAATGAAAAGTATAGGGCTTTGTCACCTCTCCAACTATCTCTCCATTAGGTAGGATTTTGTTGGCCCAAGACCTTATTTGTTGAGGAGACACTGGTCCAATTCGAAGTTGTTGATGTTTATACCGATCGATCATAGAATAGAAAATATGATTCATTCAGATCAAGCTTCCTTCCTATTAATCTGGAAGTTCTTCTCAGATACAAGGAAATGGTTCAGTTCCAGAGCCAAAGATCGTAGTTCTCGAACGAGCAATCGAAAAGATTCTGGAGCATCCTCGGGATTAGGTACTGTTCCTCCAATGATCGTAGCACCAAGTACTTCTTGACGAACTCTGATATGATCAGATTTATAAGTAAGCATCTCTTGTAAAATATGAGCAACACCAAATCCCTCTAGAGCCCAAACTTCCATTTCTCCTACTCGTTGTCCTCCTTGCTTGGCCCTTCCTCTAAGGGGTTGTTGTGTAACAAGTGCGTAAGGGCCACTGGAACGCCCATGGATTTTATCATCAACTTGATGAATTAATTTCAGGATATAGGACTTTCCTATTAGAACAGGTTGTTCAAAAGGATCTCCTGTTCTTCCATCAAATATTTTGCTTTTTCCCGGATACTCGGGTTCAAATACCCATGGCTTTTTTGTTTGCTTACTGGCTTCATATAATTCAGGAAACACTAGTTTTCTCGAAGCCTCTTGCTCATATCTCTCATCAAAAAGTGCTACTCTATAATGTCTCTTTAGCAGATCCCCCGCTAACCCGAGCGAGCATTCAAATATCTGTCCCACATTCATTCGTGAGGGTACTCCTAATGGGTTGAAAACCATATCAACAGGTGTTCCATTTTGCAAATAGGGCATATCTTGTCTAGGCAAAATTTTTGAAATGATACCTTTATTCCCATGCCTTCCAGCTACTTTATCACCTACTTTGATTTCACGTTTCTGTGAAATATATACACGAATCATTTCCGGATTATAACTGGAACTCCCCCTTTTCTGGATCCATCTCACATCAATAACTCGACCCCTTCCGCCTATAGGTAGTTTTAGAGAAGTTTCTTTTGCCGTGGATACTTGAATGCCAAGTATGGCTCGTAATAATCTATCCTCTGGGGCATACGACGATTCGTTCGCTGTCTGAGGCGTTAATTTACCCACTAAAATATCACCTGCTTCTATCCAAGATCCAAGCCTTACAACTCCATTTCTGTCTAAATTGCGGAGTAAATTAGCCTCTAAATGTGGTATTTCTTTAGTGATTCTTTCAGGACCTTGGCTTGTCACATGAGTCTGAATTTCATATTTTCGGATGTGAAAAGAAGTATAAATATCTTCATATACTAGACGTTCGCTAATTAGTACTGCATCTTCAGAATTGTAACCTTCCCACGGCATATAAGCTACTAATACGTTTTTTCCTAAAGCGAGTTCTCCCCCAACTGTAGCTGCACTGTCCGTTAAAATTTGTCCTTTTTTAATAAATTTACCCTGTTGAACTTGAGGTTTTTGACGCATACAAGTATTTTTGTTGGAACGTTGATACATAACTAATGGAATGTTTATAGTGTCCCCATTACTTGAAAAAACAATCTTGTGAGTATCAGTATAAATGATCTTTCCCTCGTGTTCAGCTATAGTGGAAAGCCCCGAATCCAGAGCCGTTTGGCGTTCTAGCCCAGTTCCAACAATACACTTCTCGGGCCGAGAAAGGGGAACTGCTTGGCGTTGCATATTAGAACTCATTAAAGCCCGATTTGCATCATTATGCTCGATAAAAGGAATAAGGGAAGCTCCAATAGAAAAATATTGGAAGGGAAAAATGCTTCTAAGATGAATCTGTTCCCATGCAATAGTCAGGAATTCTTGGCGATATCGAGCTGGAACAACCTGTTCCTCCTGAATACCCCGATTCAAGGCCAAAGAATTTCCTGCTGCTACCATATAATATTCATCTCTACTTGGTGATAAATAAACCATCTGTGTCTCTTTTGATGATATTTCAAAAAATGGACTATCTATGGATCCCCAATGACTAATCCTCACATGAATAGCTAAGGATCCAATAAGACCAACATTGATTCCTTCGGACGTGTCAATTGGGCAAATACGCCCATAGTGGCTAGGATGGATATCTCGTATTCGAAAACTAGCAGTTCGCCCCGTCAATCCTCCAGGACCTAAATAACTCAATTTTCGCCCATGAACGATTTGTGTCAATGGATTAGTTCGATCTAAAACTTGAGATAAGGGATGTAAGCCAAAAAAAGATTCATAAGTGGTTGTTAATGAAGTCGAAGTTACCAAATTTTGAGGAGTCGGTATCATTTTATGCCGGATTGCTCCACATATAGTTCCTCGAACCGCATTTTCTAAACGAACAAGGGCTAATCCGAATTGATCCTGTAACAGATCTGCTACAGAACGAATACGCTTATTTTTCAAGTGATTCATATCGTCAAGTGTGCCCATTCCAAATTTCATTCCGATCAAATGATCTGCAGCAGCCAATATATCCCGTGGTAACAAAAATGTATTGTTTTGGGGTATATCAAGATTTAGTCTCCGGTTCATATTTCGTCGACCAATCCTTCCTAATTCACATCTTTGTTGAAAAAATTTCTTTTGTAATTCCTTACATAAGGACTCAGAAAATACCGGATCCCCGCCTATACAAGCGAATTGTTGATAAAACTCCAAAATTGCATTTTCTTTTGACCCAATCTTTTTTTTCTCTTTATCATTCAGGAAAGACAATAAAATTTCGGGATAACAAACATTATCTAGAATTTCTTTTAGATTTGAACCCATAGCCGATGATAGAACTAGAATAGATATTTTTTGTTTCCTACTCACGCGGGCCCATATCCTTGCTTTTCTATCAATTTCTAATTCTAATCTCCCTCCCCAATCTGATATTATAGTACTGGTATAAACAGAAATTCCGTTATGATCCAATTCGGAACGATAGTAAATACCGGGACTTTGCAATATTTGATTGATTACAATTCTGTATATTCCATTTACTATAGAGGTGCCCAGGGAATTCATTAGAGGAATGTTTCCAATAAAAACAGTTTGTTCTTGTATATCTCTACCGCTTTTCCAAATTAATCCCGCGGGTATATATAATTCAGAAGAATATGTGAGTGATTCATATACAGCATCTCTTTCTTTTATCAAGGGTTCTACCAATTGATATCTTTCCACAAATAATTGAAATTCAATTTCTTGATCTGTATCTTCAATTTTTGGAAACTTATGAAATTCTTCCGCCAAGCCCCGATTAATGAACCCACAAAATCCCTCAAATTGTATCTGATTAAATCCTGGTATTGTGGACATTTCCTCTTTTTTATTCCGGAGCATCTTAACTTTCCTCTTTAATCGAAAAAATTCCATTATTGCTAGATCAACCCATATGGTTAGGTTAGTTCGATGAAGAGTGAGCCAATAATGGAATGTATATTCTGTTTACTGAATCACATGAAATTTTAACCAACTCCATATCTCTATTTCATACGTATGAACGGAAACGAGACGTAAGAATGAAGATTATTTTTGACACAAGTTCAAATTTGCGACAGGAATTAATAAAACATTTTTCCTTATACCATTCTATATAATTCTATATTCTATAAATAATTCTATATATATATTTAGAATAGAATTAAATATATATAAATATATATATATTTAGAATAGAATTAAATAGAATTCAAAATTCAAATATGCTGATTCTTTATTCTTTATAGGAATATGTGCATAAGAATAAGAGAGAGATCCTCTGTTCTGTGTAACAATTTCTTTTTTAGGGTTTACATATACACATATATGGTGTTATAATTCAAAATTAAGATTGAAAATAATTTATACTGATTTGTTATTTGCTTTTCTTATGCGATTAAGGAAACACATGCTTTGAGATACAAATTTAGTTCATTAATTCAACATAAATTAGGTAAATGAAATGGTTACTGCCTGAATTTTTCAATCTTATGACTGGAAACCCCCTTTTTTTCTTTCAAAAAAAAAAAATAAAATTACTAAATTTAGTACTAGAATAATGGAGTATAGATAATATTTTTATTCCTATTTTGGATCAGATTTGGCGACATGGCCAAGTGGTAAGGCGGGGGACTGCAAATCCTTTATCCCCAGTTCAAATCTGGGTGTCGCCTGATTGACAAAATTTTTAGAATCTGTAAGTTCTAGAAAAGACAAAAAAAGACTGTAAATTTTTCTCAGCATAGGTATTTTGGATGTGACCCCACCGTACCAATCCAATAGGATGAAGTGAAGCAACCTTCACTTATTAATTTAATAATGGGTTCGGGCCATTTATTTAATTCATCCATTGAATTAAATAAATTAGGAAATGGAGGTCCTATCCTAATAATCTGTCTTAATAGTATATACATTTTTCTATATATTTTTATATCTTTTGCTTATACAAAAGGTAACAAAAGAAACAATAGATCTTACTATTAGAAAGACTCCTTTGATATTGATATAAGAAAGGGTATATGTATCGTATTTGTACTTACGGCTCGCTTCTACCGAAAATCCAATACAATAATAGCGAATTTGTTACGATTAGCTTCATTGGATTTGAAGCATCAATCGTTTTAAATCAGAATCCCATTTTGACTCTGTGCCGTTAATTCCACTATGATTATTGATCAATAATCATAGTGGAATCATTCCTTGATAGAGATAGGAGACATAATTTACATGGATATAGTAAGTCTCGCTTGGGCTGCTTTAATGGTAGTCTTTACATTTTCCCTTTCGCTCGTAGTATGGGGGAGGAGTGGACTCTAGAGACACTACCATAATTGTAAATTGATTTATATTATATAAACCCATATTATATCTGTATACAATATTGGATAGTGTGTAGAAAAAACTATAGATATTATATTTATATTTCTACACACTATCTCATCATTTCTTCAATTATTGACAAGAACTAATAATTCTAGTTTCATTAAAATTAATTATTTTGACTGGCTGTTTTTACGTAAATGATAAGTAAAAAAGCGGTAGGAACTAGAATGAACAGTGTAGTAGCAATAAATGCGAGAATATTAACTTCCATAATCTCATTTTTTTTTGTTTCGCAATAACTCGGGATCTAATCCCATAGAGATGAAAAATTTGATTCCTGTAAATTCAATAAGTTAATTGTATCCTGATGATGCCAAATGAATCAAAATATTATGAATAACAATAGATCTAATCTATCAAATCAATTAATTGTCGAGAATTTAATAGTATAACATAGGAAGACTTTTTATCCATACTAAATCAAAAATTCAATTTATAATCCAATTCCAATATAGAATGCTATTGAATTTTTCGTCCTTTTCCATTCTTTCTTTTCTATAACCTACCTTCTTCGTTCTACTTAGTTAATACAGACAATTAATTTAAGTATCCGACGAAGTATCAGATGACCGGTATTCAATGGGTCAGGTCACACCTAAGACCCAAACAATATAAGTGAGATGGAAAAAGGACGGATTAAAAGATCTAATATTCCAACAGATTTACTAAAAAGGGGTACCTTGCTTGGTCTTTTATTTATTATTTATGAAAAAAAAATAAATAAGGATTCTTAGATCTTGCTCCCTGTCCCACTTTTCTGTAAAAAGTGGGAGATGAATTGATAAATTCATCGGATCCTAGTTCGGGACTGACGGGGCTCGAACCCGCAGCTTCCGCCTTGACAGGGCGGTGCTCTGACCGATTGAACTACAATCCCAGCGAGGTGTATGGCATACATATTCTTATGGTTTCATAAGAACATTCTATTCGTCTCGTCGTGTTGTAACAGAAACAAAAATGATATACTGATATCATATCCACATGGATATGAACTATAGCAATAATTACTAGTAACCGGTGGTTCTTTTTTTTTTTTTTTAATTGTCAAAAATGACTAATTAAAAAATATGGATAGATCAAAAAAATGGTTGATCTTTATTTTGACGGATAGGGCATTTCTATTTCTGGAGGACAAATTAAACTGGTTAAATCGTATTCAATGGAGCGGCGAATTATTGGGCCGAGCTGGATTTGAACCAGCGTAGACATATTGTCAACGAATTTACAGTCCGCCCCCATTAACCGCTCGGGCATCGACCCAGGAAGAATTAATTCTAGGTTTAGTTATAATCCATGATCAACTTCCTTTCGTAGTACCCTACCCCCAGGGGAAGTCGAATCCCCGCTGCCTCCTTGAAAGAGAGATGTCCTGAACCGCTAGACGATGGGGGCAAATCCGCTCGACCATCAGCATAGTATGCTGATAGTATGATAAGTTTTTTGGAATTGTCAATATACAATATAATTATAATATATTATATAACTAGATCAAAATCAAAAGAGTCTTTTCTACTTTGAAATTTTTAACATTAATATATATAAATCTAGATAACTTTAATTTACAATACAGATTAATGAAACAAAGTTATAGTAGTAGGATTGGGTAGTGCTTGATCCGACAGAAAAAAGGGATAAAAAGAATATTTTATAATATAATATTTAATATAATTATAATATATAATATTAAATTTATTTTCTTCATTCAATTTTAACTAATTTCTTCGTTCATCGTTCAGATGAGATATGCCTATAACTATCTCATACTAAACCAAAAAATTCAAAAACGCTAGACATTTTTTTTTATGGAATTTGGCTCGGGGTATGAATCCCCCCATCGCATGATTGAAGAAAATATCTTAACTCTATGTTGATAATGAGTTCTTAATGCATATATGTAGATATGTATATGTCTATGTATATTAGATCTATATATATGTAGTAAACTCATAATAAAAACTATTTCATTTTTAAATTGAATAAACAGGCCCTTTTAACTCAGTGGTAGAGTAACGCCATGGTAAGGCGTAAGTCATCGGTTCAAATCCGATAAAGGGCTTTTTCATTAAACTCAAGTCTTAGTCTTCGTTTTCCATTGTTAATAGTTCTAAAAAAAGGTAATCACCATTATAATGAATTCTAATTAGATTATGGGTCGTAGTTATAAAGTTGCAATTTATTCATTTTCATA